TCAAAAAAGGGGGGTTCCTCCTTTTATCGTTGTATGTGAAAGACATGTATTCTTCAAAATGGATCGTTCTTTTTAGTTATTATCTATACTTATTTCGTGTATGTGGATAATTTTTTTAATATACTCTTTTTAATATACATTGTTTTTTTACTTTAACATATAAATATATAATAAACATACAAATATATATAATACAAATATATTTATATATACATGTATATGTGATATATATATCACATATACGTATGCGCGCACATCACACATCACATATATAAATGACATGAGGGAAAAAAAATCAGAATAATTAAGAATCCCGATATTTGACTTTTTTTTTAAGATATTTTTTTTTTGTTGATTTCTTTTATTATTGTTCCTTTCTAAAAGGATAAAAAAGATAAGAATTGGTGAATCGAGAACAATTTGTAATTATAAGAAAAAAGAGTTTCTTTTCTTATGGAACATACATATCAATATGCGTGGATAATACCTTTTCTTCCACTTCCAGTTACTATGTCAATAGGATTTGGACTTCTACTTATTCCGACAGCAACAAAAAATATTCGTCGCATGTGGGCTTTTCCTAGTGTTTTACTCTTAAGTATAGCTATGGTGTTTTCAGCCAATCTGTCTATTCAACAAATAAATGGAAGTTTTATCTATCAATATCTATGGTCTTGGACCATCAATAATGATTTTTCCTTAGAGTTTGGATACTTGATCGATCCACTTACTTCTATTATGTCAATACTAATTACTACTGTTGGAATCATGGTTCTTATTTATAGTGACAAGTATATGTATCACGATCAAGGATATTTGAGATTTTTTGCTTATATGAGTTTTTTTAATACTTCTATGCTGGGATTAGTTACTAGTTCAAATTTGATACAAATTTATATTTTTTGGGAACTTGTGGGAATGTGTTCTTATTTATTAATAGGGTTTTGGTTCACACGACCAATTGCAGCAAGTGCTTGTCAAAAAGCTTTTGTAACTAATCGTGTAGGGGATTTTGGTTTATTGTTAGGAATCTTAGGTTTTTATTGGATAACAGGTAGTTTAGAATTTCGGTATTTGCTCGAAATAACTAATAACTTAATCCAGAATAATGGGGTCAATTCCTTATTTGCTACCTTGTGTGCTTCTTTATTATTCGTCGGTGCAGTTGCTAAATCCGCACAATTCCCCCTTCACGTATGGTTACCTGATGCTATGGAAGGACCCACTCCTATTTCGGCTCTTATACACGCTGCTACTATGGTAGCAGCAGGAATTTTTCTTGTAGCTCGGCTTCTTCCTCTTTTCATAGTCATACCTTATATAATGAATTTCATTTCTTTAATAGGTGTAATAACACTATTATTAGGGGCTACTTTGGCCCTTGCTCAAAGAGACATTAAAAAAAGCTTAGCCTATTCTACAATGTCTCAATTGGGTTATATTATGTTAGCTCTAGGTATAGGTTCTTATCGAGCTGCTTTATTCCATTTGATCACTCATGCCTATTCAAAAGCTTTATTGTTTTTGGGATCCGGATCTATTATTCATTCAATGGAACCTATTGTTGGATATTCACCAGATAAAAGTCAGAATATGGTTCTTATGGGTGGTTTAACAAGATATGTTCCAATTACAAGAACTACTTTTTTATTGGGTACACTTTCTCTTTGTGGTATTCCACCTCTTGCTTGTTTTTGGTCCAAAGATGACATTCTTAATGATAGTTGGTTGTATTCACCAATTTTCGCAGTAATAGCTTATTTCACAGCAGGATTAACCGCATTTTATATGTTTCGGGTATATTTACTTACCTTTGATGGGTATTTCCGCGTTCATTTTAAAAATTACAGTAGCACGAAAAATGGTTCGTTCTATTCCATATCTCTATGGGGAAAAGGAACTCCAAGAGGAGTCAATCCAAATTTACTTTTATCAACAATGAATAAAAAGGTTTCTTTTTTTGCAAAAGAAAGATCGAAAATTGATAATAATGTAAGAAATAGGATACGATACTTTAGTACTTACTTTGGAAATAAATACACTTCCATGTATCCTCACGAATCGGACAATACTATGCTATTTCCTCTTCTTGTATTAGTACTATTTACTTTGTTGGTTGGATCAATAGGAATTTCTTTTGATCAAGGAGTAATAGATTTTGATATATTATCGAAATGGTTAACCCCATCAACAAATCTTTTACATTCAAGTTCTAATTATTCTGTAAATTTGAATGAATTTTTTACAAATGCAATTTTTTCGGTAAGTATAGCAATTTTCGGACTATTCATAGCATATATTTTATATGGATCCGCTTATTCATTTTTCCAGAATTTGGATTTAATCAATTCATTTGTAAAAGGGGGTCCTAAAAGAATTCTTGTGGAC